AGAATTCTGGGTCGCGAACAGTGATTCGATTGATGATGAAGAAAGAGAATTCTTGGTTCAGTTCTCCACCTTAACGACAGAAAAAAGGATTGATCAAATTCTATTGAGTCTGACTCATAGTGATCATTTATCAAAGAATGACTCTGGTTATCAAATGATTGAACAACCGGGATCAATTTCCTTACGATACTTAGTTGACATTCATCAAAAGGATCTAATGAATTATGAGTTCAATAGATCCTGTTTAGCAGAAAGACGGATATTCCTTGCTCATTATCATACAATCACTTATTCACAAACCTCGTGTGGGGCTAATATTTTTCATTCCCCATCTTCTCATGGAAAACCCTTTTCGCTCCGCTTAGCCCTATCCCCTTCTAGAGGTATTTTAGTGATAGGTTCTATAGGAACTGGACGATCCTGTTTGGTCAAATACCTAGCGACAAACTCCTATGTTCCTTTCATTACGGTATTTCCGAACAAGTTCCTGGATGACAAGCCTAAAGGTTATCTTATTGATGATATCGATATTGATGATAGTGACGATATTGATGATAGTGACGATATTGATGATAGTGACGATATTGATGATAGTGATGATGACCTTGATATTGATATGGAGCTGCTAACTATGACGAATGTGCTAACTATGTATATGACGCCGAAAATAGACCGATTTGATATCACCCTTCAATTCGAATTAGCAAAAGCAATGTCTCCTTGCATAATATGGATTCCAAACATTCATGATCTGCATGTGAATGAGTCGAATTACTTATCCCTCGGTCTATTAGAGAACTATCTCTCCAGGGATTGTGAAAGATGTTCCACTAGAAAGATTCTTGTTATTGCTTCGACTCATATTCCCCAAAAAGTGGATCCCGCTCTAATAGCTCCGAAGAAATTAAATACATGCATTAAGATACGAAGGCTTCTTCTTCCACAACAACGAAAGCACTTTTTCATTCTTTCATATACTAGAGGATTTCACCTGGAAAAGAAGATGTTCCATACTAACGGATTCGGGTCCATAACCATGGGTTCCAATGCGCGAGATCTTGTAGCACTTATCAATGAGGCCCTATCAATTAGTATTACACAGAATAAATCCATTATAGAAACTAATACAATTAGATCAGCTCTTCATAGAAAAACTTGGGATTTTCGATCCCAGATAAGATCGGTTCAGGATCATGGGATCCTTTTCTATCAGATAGGAAGGGCTGTTACACAAAATGTACTTCTAAGTAATTGCCCCATAGATCCTATATCTATCTATATGAAGAAGAAATCCTGTAAGGGAGGGGATTCTTATTTGTACAAATGGTACTTCGAACTTGGAACGAGCATGAAGAAATTCACGATACTTCTTTATCTTTTGAGTTGTTCTGCCGGATTGGTCGCTCAAGATCTTTGGTCTTCATCCAGACACGATGAAAAAAATCGGATCACTTCGTATGGATTCGTTGAGAATGATTCTGATCTAGTTCATGGCCTATTACTATTATTACTATTAGAAGTAGAAGGCGCTCTGGCTCTGGCGGGATCCTCACGGACAGAAAAATATTGCAGTCAGTTTGATAATAATCGAGTGACATTACTCCTTCGGTCCGAACCAAGGAATCAGTTAGATATGATGCAAAATGGATCTTGTTCTATCGTTGATCAGAGATTTCTATATGAAAAATACGAATCGGAGTTTGAAGAAGGGGAAGGGGCCCTCGATCCGCAACAGATAGAGGAGGATTTATTCAATCACATAGTTTGGGCTCCTAGAATATGGCGCAATCTATTTGATTGTATCGAAAGGCCCACTGAATTGGGATTTCCCTATTGGACTGGGTCATTTCGGGGCAAATGGATCATTTATCATAAAGAGGATGAGCTTCAAGAGAATGATTCGGAGTTCTTGCAGAGTGGAACCATGCAGTACCGGACACGAGATAGATCTTCCAAAGAACAAGGCTTTTTTCGAACAAGCCAATTCATTTGGGACCCTGCGGATCCATTCTTTTCCCTATTCAAAGATCGGCCCTCTGTCTCTGTGTTTTCACGTCGAGAATTCTTTGCAGATGAAGAGATGTCAAAGGGGCTTATTGCTTCCCAAACAAATCCTCCTACATCTATATATAAACGCTGGTTCATCAAGAATACGCAAGAAAAGCACTTCGAATTGTTGATTCATCGCCAGAGATGGTTTAGAACCAATAGTTCATTATCTAATGGATCTTTCCGTTCTAATACTCTATCCGAGAGTTATCAGTATTTATCAAATCTGTTCCTATCTAACGGAACGCTATTGGATCAAATGACAAAGACATTGTTGAGAAAGAGATGGCTTTTCCCGGATGAAATGAAACATTTGATTCATGTAACAGGAGAAAGATTCCCCATTCCTTAGCCGTAAAGATATGTGCCCATGAAAGGGGGATTGAGTGGAACAGAATTGGCCCGGATGGTAGAGTCGTGGAAACACTTGTTTCTTCCATCTTTTTGGCCT